ACAACAAAAACTAGAGCAAACATATAATAACGGATTCTAAATTGTAACCAAGCGTCGCCCATTGGTTCTATACCCGATTCATAACTAGAAAGTTTCTCCGGCCCTTTCCTAATCGGGGCTAAAATCCCGGAAATTAAAAATGCCAAAATAGGAATAAGACTTGATATTATTAGAAATGCCCAAAAAATATCATATTCGTAAAGCAAAAACATAGACGCACTCCTATGAATATGAGGGTGGAAAATATATGGGATTGGTCGATTCGAAGTGAAGTTGTAAAGTCACCCATAATTGTTTAGTGAAAACAAGAATTCATTTTGGCGAAACCATCTAGTTTCCTTTGATTATTGGGGGGCATATCTCATTTCGAGTTTTATCGACTGACTTCACGAGGATCCTATTTTCAGTCTACTTAATTCTACTTAATTTTTTGCGTTCGATTTTATTTAATTTCTTTAGTTAGTATAACTATATAGGTTACGCTTAGACAAATTATCTTGTCTTCGCCTAGGATTCTTGCTAAAGAAAGCGACTTCTAAAAAAAATTATTATTTTGAATATTTGAAATTTTTTTTTAGAAAAATTCGATTTTATAGATTTAGGTTTTTGTAGGAATAGGATTGTGGGGTCTTTTTGTCGTTTTTTTATTAGTGATTTAGAATAGAACAAATCAAATATTGAAATAGAAGAGAATGGATAAGTAGTTCCATCTCAGGATTTCGAATATCTTAATCTTAGTGTTGGTATATTCCGTTTATTAAAATCTGGGTGGGGTTTTCTCTTGATTGAATACAGAAAAAGAAGATCGCCCCCCCTTGTTTTGTGGTGCTTCACCGGGTCTATAGGCCTATCCGAAGAAAAAGCTTATTTTACATTGTTGACAATGAAACTTACAAAAGAGATTCGTTTTTCAACAAACTTTAGCTTGTCCACAAATACGTTGGGTTATTCCCTAGATCTATGTGAATAACTCTTTGGAGTTTTTCACCAAACCTGTGTCATGATTTTTACTTCTTAAATTCATTAAGGTTAGGCATACCAAAGACAAGGAATATCACTAACTTAATCCCTTGGTTGTGGACAGGGAAATTCCGTGGGAATTTCCCTCCGAAGATTAATGACCGAAGTTTATCCACGATTGGATAAGGAGGGATTCGATCTCTTGAAATAAGTTTTTCTTTCAGTTTTCGGTTCTGCTTTAAACGAAGCCCGTGAGTGAGTTTCTAGTAAAAATTGGGTTTCGATGAACCAACCAGTCAGTTACAAGCAATAAACAAGAATGAAGAAATAAAAATTATGCAATTTTTTATTTTATTCATTTTTCTTTTTTAGGGCTATACGGACTCGAACCGTAGACCTTCTCGGTAAAACAAATCAAACTTATTTTTATCAAAATGATCTGAACTGTTTCAAAGACCCAACATGCATTTTTTTTGCATTGGGCTCTTTCATTAACTGATAGAAATATCAGCCAATTCGCCATATTTTTTCTTGACCGAAAAATAAGATAAGGAGATGGCTCCACGTGCTCTGATTCATTATTTTGGATTCCGGTCCAGGAGCACTACCAAAGTGTTTCAAAGATGGGGGGTTATCTTGACGTAGGTCTGCCTCTGGCCTAGATCGTTTTAAGTTAAATGAAGTCTCTACCGCTCGGCTTAAAAAATCAAATATGAAACTTCATACACCTTAAAGTTCATAGAACGAAAAGAGATTTTTTGAGGACCTTATACTCATTATGCCTAGCATTGAATGTACTGGTATTCACCCTATCAATATCAATATCTCAAATCGACGATGGAGTCTGTTTGGTACCTAAATGGGCACCCAAATCGGACCGAATCGTTTGTCAGGCTGTTGTTCCCTCAAAGTTATGGAGTAAGACATCGATTTATCAATAAGATCCATTTTGTGGATTGTATGATGGACTCCCCCGAAAAACATCGGCGCGCGTGTAAACGAGTTGCTCTACCAACTGAGCTATAGCCCTTAGTGCTTGTGATGCATATTTTAGCATATAGATCATTTGTTGTCAAGATGAATATTCTATGATCTAACATCATAAATTTTTGAGTGATATTGATTAGATTATTATTGCTTATATTAGATTATTAATTAGATTATTATTGCTTATAAGCAATATGATATTTATAATCCATCGACGGGATGGGTTCCCCTTGGTTCTTTTTGGGATGATAAATGACCTACTTAACTCAGTGGTTAGAGTATTGCTTTCATACGGCGGGAGTCATTGGTTCAAATCCAATAGTAGGTAGAACTTATTAGATACCATTGACTCCGGTATCTAATAAGTTTTTTGCCCCACCCTCTTCTATTTTTATAGATTTTGTATTTTTATTTATTTTTGAATTGCGTTGTATCAAAATTGGATTCTGCTTGATTTGATTCACTCGGCAGAATCAAATTAAAATATTTAGGGTTTAGAATTAGAAACAGAGCTTTTTTTGATTATTCGAACGCACCAATGAATTAGTTATGA